TACAGGTGTAGGCTAAGTAAATCAATCGATAGTCTTGGTCCTCTTGAAAATACCGGTGTAAGTGAAGGACCAATTATAAATGATATGAATAAAAACATTCCTAGTCATAGTGATAGTGACAATTGTAGTTACAGTACTGTTGATGATTTAGTCGGCATTCGGAATTTCATATCTGATGACACTTTTTTAGTTAGGGATAGTAATAGCAGCAGTTATTCCATATATTTGGATATTGAAAATCAAATTTTTGAGATTGAGAATGATCCTTATAATGTATCTAAGAGTGATGATTCCCACTATGATGGTTACATGTATGATACTAAATATAGTTGGAATAATCACATTAATAGTTGCATTGACAGTTATCTTCGGGCTCAAATCTGTATTGATAGTTACGTTTTAAGTGGTAGTCACAATTACAGTGACAGTTACATTTATAGTTACATTTGTGGTGAAGGTGGAAATAGTAGTGAAAGTGAGAGTTCCAGTATAAGAACTAGCACGGATGGAAGTGATTTAACTAGAACAGAAAGTTCTAATGATCTAGATGTAACTCAAAAATACAGGCATTTGTGGGTTCAATGTGAAAATTGTTATGGATTAAATTATAAGAAATTTTTGAAATCCAAAATGAATATTTGTGAACAATGTGGATACCATTTGAAAATGAGTAGTTCAGATAGAATCGAACTTTTGATTGATTCAGGTACTTGGGACCCTATGGATGAAGACATGGTCTCTTTGGATCCCATTGAATTTCATTCGGAGGAGGAACCTTATAAAGATCGTATTGATTCTTATCAAAGAAAGACAGGATTAACTGAGGCTATTCAAACAGGCACAGGTAAATTAAACGGTATTCCCGTAGCAATTGGGGTTATGGATTTTCAGTTTATGGGGGGTAGTATGGGATCTGTAGTAGGCGAGAAAATCACCCGTTTGATCGAGTATGCTACCAATCAATTTTTACCTCTTATTTTAGTGTGTGCTTCGGGAGGAGCACGTATGCAAGAAGGAAGTTTGAGCTTGATGCAAATGGCAAAAATATCTTCCGCTTTATATGATTATCAATCAAATAAAAAATTATTCTATGTATCAATCCTTACATCTCCTACTACTGGTGGGGTGACAGCTAGTTTTGGTATGTTGGGGGATATCATTATTGCCGAACCCAATGCCTACATCGCATTTGCGGGTAAAAGAGTAATTGAACAAACATTGAATAAGACAGTCCCAGAGGGTTCACAGGCGGCTGAATATTTATTCCATAAAGGCTTATTCGATCTAATCGTACCACGTAATCCTTTAAAAGGTGTTTTGAGTGAGTTATTTCAGCTCCACGCTTTCGTTCCCTCGAATCAAATTATTTAATTCGACATTCCTTTATCTCTATATACTCACGTAGATATTACTTAGTATAATTATATATTAATTAGTATAATTATAAGATACCTTTTATAACAATCAATAAATAACAGGTAAAAATATTAATATAACAATTAATATAACAATAAATAACAGGTAAAAATATTAAGTCGAGGTATCCATTCTATGACAACTCTCAGCAACTTACCCTCTATTTTTGTGCCTTTAGTGGGCCTAGTATTTCCGGCAATTGCAATGGCTTCTTTATCTCTTCATGTTCAAAAAAACAAGATTTTTTAAATATGCGAGTGCCGTCTATTGTTTTTTCAAAACTTAGACTTTGACGATAACACAGCTATCTATTTAGTAGACTAGAGTCTAACATGTGGCTTACTCCAAACATAAGCGATTATACATTCGTAAACATAATATCTGAGGAAATGAATTCTAAGTATTTAAAAATCGAAAATATATAACTGATCGGGCGACGAATGTTTGAGATGTAAAGTCAATATATCTATATGTATGTAGGTATCTATAGGGAATCATATAAAGGTGATGTTCTTATTTTAGTACTCCTAAAGTAAAGGTTCACATCAAAATAGTGCTAGTTGATTAGAGTTACTTCGGAAACAAAAAAAGTAAAATGGATTTTTGTTATTCTATCAATTCCAATAAAATGAAACGAGATCTAGTATGAGTTGGCGATCAGAACGTATATGGATAGAATTTATAAGAGGATCTCGAAAAATCAGCAATTTCTGCTGGGCCTTTATCCTTTTTTTAGGTTCATTAGGATTTTTTTTGGTTGGAACTTCCAGTTATCTTGGTAGGGATTTGATATCTTTATTTCCGTCTCAGCAAATAATTTTTTTTCCACAGGGGATCGTGATGTCTTTCTATGGGATTGCAGGTCTCTTTATTAGCTCCTATTTGTGGTGCACAATTTTGTGGAATGTAGGTAGCGGTTATGATCGATTCGATAGAAAAGAAGGAATAGTGTGTATTTTTCGTTGGGGGTTTCCTGGAAAAAATCGTCGAATCGTCCTCCGATTCCTTATGAAAGACATTCAGTCCATCAGAATAGAAGTTAAAGAGGGTATTTATGCACGTCGTGTCCTTTATATGGAAATCAGAGGTCAAGGGGCCATTCCCTTGACTCGTACCGATAAGAATTTGACCCCACGAGAAATTGAGCAAAAGGCTGCCGAATTGGCCTATTTCTTGCGTGTACCAATTGAAGTTTTTTGAAAAAAGAAGTTCAGAATGAATGCTTTCTTAGTTCGTAGCAAGAGGGATAAAACTGAAATAAAAGAATAGTATTTTTTATAGACCATAGTAATAGTATAACTTATTGTTCAGAATGCTCATTTGAGCCAAAGCAGACGTATACGGAACAGCCAGAAAACTTTCTTTGTCCGAAATTTTTTTTTATGCGTATATAAATCCACTCCACAGTAATAAAAGTGGACTCTTTGTTATTTTCTTTCTGTATTATTTCGAAATTCAAGGACTAACCAATGAATCACAAATCAAAAACTAAAAAGCAGGGAATGGATTCATAATAGTATCCATATGACTTGTAATAGAACTTATGTTTGATATAAATATTAGTAATGTAGAGAGTTAACGAATGAAGTGAGTTCATTAAAAAATCAAAGACGAAAAAATGGCAAAAAAGAAAGCATTCATTCCCCTTCTATATCTTGCATCTATAGTATTTTTGCCCTGGTGGATCTCTCTTTCATTTAATAAAAGCCTAGAATCTTGGGTTACTAATTGGTGGAATATTGGGCAATCCGAAATTTTTTTGAATGATATTCAAGAAAAGAGTATTATAAAAAAAGTTATAGAATTAGAGGAACTCTTTCGCTTGGACGAAATGCTAAAGGAATACCCAGAAACACATCTACAAAAGCTTCGTATCGGAATCTACAAAGAAACGATCCAATTGATCAAGATGCACAATGAGGATCGTATCCATACGATTTTGCACTTCTCGACAAATATAATCTGTTTCGTTATTCTAAGTGGTTATTCTATTCTTGGTAATGAAGAACTTGTTATTCTTAACTCTTGGGTTCAAGAGTTCCTATATAACTTAAGCGACACAATAAAAGCTTTTTCGATTCTTTTATTAACTGATTTATGTATAGGATTCCATTCGCCCCATGGTTGGGAACTAATGATTGGTTCTGTCTACAAAGATTTTGGATTTTCTCATAACGATCAAATTATATCCGGTCTTGTTTCCACTTTTCCAGTCATTCTTGACACAATTTTAAAATATTGGATCTTCCGTTATTTAAATCGTGTATCTCCGTCACTTGTAGTGATTTATCATTCAATGAATGACTGAAAAATCTAATGTTTGTTACTTTGTACATAAGTAAAACATTCCAAATTGTACTTATTCCTTCTACCCATCCTGAAGGATGCCTCCTATATTCGAGTAACATTATTTCAGTAAATAGCAGAATCATGGATAGGGAACTATACTAGGGACCTACCTAATTTTATTGTAGAAATTTTTGGGCTCAATGATTGGACCATGCAAACTAGAAATACCTTTTCTTCGATAAAGGAAGAGATTACTCGATCTATTTCCGTATCACTCATATTATATATAATAACTTGGGCACCCGTTTCAAATGCATATCCCATTTTTGCACAACAGGGTTATGAAAATCCACGAGAAGCAACCGGCCGTATTGTCTGTGCCAACTGCCATTTAGCTAATAAGCCCGTGGATATCGAGGTTCCACAAGCGGTACTCCCTGATACTGTATTTGAAGCAGTTGTTCGAATTCCTTATGATATGCAACTGAAACAAGTTCTTGCGAATGGTAAAAAGGGCGGTTTGAATGTGGGGGCTGTTCTTATTTTACCCGAAGGGTTTGAATTAGCCCCCCCCGATCGTATTTCTCCCGAGATTAAAGAAAAGATAGGCAATCTGTCTTTTCAGAGCTATCGTCCCACTAAAAAAAATATTCTTGTGATAGGGCCTGTTCCTGGTCAGAAATATAGTGAAATCACCTTTCCTATTCTTTCTCCGGACCCTGCGACTAAGAAAGATGTTCACTTCCTAAAATATCCTATATACCTAGGCGGGAACAGGGGAAGGGGTCAGATTTATCCCGACGGGAGTAAGAGTAATAATAATGTTTATAATGCTACAGCAGCAGGTATAGTAAGCAAAATAATACGAAAGGAAAAAGGAGGATATGAAATAACCATAGTGGATGCATCGGATGGGCGTCAAGTGGTTGATATTATCCCTCCAGGACCAGAACTTCTTGTTTCAGAGGGCGAATCTATCAAACTTGATCAACCATTAACGAGTAATCCTAATGTGGGAGGATTTGGTCAGGGAGATGCGGAAATAGTCCTTCAAGATCCATTACGTGTCCAAGGCCTTTTGTTCTTTTTTGCATCTGTTATTTTGGCACAAATCTTTTTGGTTCTTAAAAAGAAACAGTTTGAGAAGGTTCAATTGTCCGAAATGAATTTCTAAATCTGCGGATTTATCAACATCAAGTTCGTAAAAAAAACCAAATTCTTGGTTTCAATTTTTCCCGGTTTATCAGAACCTTTTTTTAGATTTATTACATAAGTAGTGAACAAAGAAAAAATAG